CATATATTTTTATTTTTTTTAATTTAGTTGTTAATATTTAATAAATATTTAATTATTATAAAATATTTTATTATATTATATATTAAATAAATTATTACTAATAAAATATCTATTATATATTATATTAAATATATTATTATTATAAAATATTTATTATATATTAAAATTACTAACATATATTTTTATTTTTTTTAATTTAGTTGTTAATATTTAATAAATATTTAATTATTATAAAATATTTTATTATATTATATATTAAATAAATTATTACTAATAAAATATCTATTATATATTATATTATTATAAACACTAATAAAATACTAAACAAAAATTAAATCATGATACAGTTAAGCCTTATTATTCTTTTTTCATTATAATAATAATAAAGTTTCTTGCTTAAAACGATGAAATGCCTGAAAAAGGATTATTTTGATAGAATAAAACATGTATATTTTTACTTTCATTGTTGTTAAATTAAGAATCAAACTTAACCCTTGAGAATCAAAATCTCTAATGCCTCTTACACTTTATAACAAAATCTATACAAAAAGATAAGCTAAGGAAAGCTATTAGGTTCATACCCTAAAGATAGAATTAATCACTCTTCTTTTTAATAAACTTTAACTCAACGCAAATTTTATTAGGGAATACTATAATAATTGGGGTTATTATAGTAAATTGTTCAAACAGATGAATTTCAATATGAATAGGACTAGAACTAGTATTATTATCGTTCATTCCTTTCATACAAAATATAAATCCTCTAAGATCTGAAAGTATAATTAAATATTTTATTGTACAAAGAATTGCATCAACCTTGTTTTTATTTAGAGTTTCTATTATACTAGTTGGGGATAGTACTATAGAAGCTTCTAATGAAATGATTTTAACAATCGCTATACTAATTAAATTAGGCTCAGTACCTTTTCACAACTGAGTATTAATAATTATTGAATCTATGGGGATTTTTCCTATAACATGTATGTTAACTGTAATAAAAATTCCACCTTTATTAATTATACATCAAATAAACTCAAAAATATTAACAATTCCTATTTTGTTAGGAATAATTGTAAGATCTGTAGCCTGCTTAAATCAAACATCAATTCGTAAAACGTTAGCATATTCATCCATCTACAATGTTAGATTAATAATGATACTGTTAACTAATATAATTGAAACCCTATTATTTTTGATAACCTACACTTTTATACTTATCCTGTTAGCAAAAACAATCAAAATTATAAAAATCAACTTTATTAATCAAATAATTACGAATAATTTTAACAATTGATTAAAAATAATACTGTGAATTAACATATTATCCATAGCTGGGTTCCCCCCTTTAATGGGATTTCTAATTAAAATCATAGTTATACAAAAAATGATTAACGAAAATCAAAGTATTATAATTTTTACTTTAGTAGTAACGTCAATTTTAGTTTTAATATTTTATACTCGATTGACATTTACATCAATTATCACATTCAACTCACTAAAAAAATGAAGAATTCCTACAAAAAACAGTAACTGATTTATGTTTACAATAAACATTTTGATAACACCAATTTTATGTGCAAGAATAATTAACTAACCTGTAAAGACTTTAAGTTAATTATAAACTTGTAGCCTTCAAAGTTATATATATCAACAAAACAAGGGTAAGTCTTAGAAAAATGATATTTCATCTTTAAATTTGCAATTTAAAATTTTTTAATTAAAATATAAAACTAAAAATATTAAGAGGGGTAAAACCCCATAAGCAAATTTACAGTCTACCACTTTTTTCAGACATCTTAATTTTTAAACTTACAAAAAATAATTGATCTTAACTTTTTAAATGTCATTATGAAAAAATGACTTTACTCTACAAATCATAAAGATATTGGAACTATGTACTTCATATTTGGTATTTGATCTGGAATAGTAGGAATAATACTAAGTATAATTATTCGAATTGAGTTAGCACAACCCGGATCATTTATTGACAATGATCAAACTTACAATGTAATTGTAACATCACATGCATTTATTATAATTTTTTTTATAGTCATACCAATTATAATTGGTGGATTCGGAAACTGATTATTACCTTTAATAATTGGTGCTCCGGATATAGCATTCCCACGACTAAACAACATAAGTTTTTGACTTTTACCACCTTCATTAACTCTCCTCATTTCTAGATCGATAGTTGAAATGGGAGTCGGTACTGGATGAACTGTATACCCACCCCTATCAAGAAACATTGCTCACGCTGGACCAAGAGTTGACATGTCTATTTTTTCTCTCCATCTAGCAGGGATTTCTTCTATTTTAGGGGCAGTAAATTTTATTACAACAGTAATAAATATACGACCGTCTGGAATAAAAATAGACCGAACTCCATTATTTGTTTGATCCGTTCTTATTACAGCTATTCTTCTACTATTATCTTTACCTGTATTAGCAGGTGCAATTACAATACTATTAACAGATCGAAACATTAATACCACCTTCTTTGATCCTGCTGGGGGTGGTGATCCAATTCTTTACCAACACTTATTTTGATTTTTTGGACACCCAGAGGTATACATTTTAATTTTGCCCGGATTTGGTCTAATTTCTCACATTATCACCCAAGAGTCCGGAAAGACCGAATCATTTGGGTATATTGGTATAGTATACGCAATATTATCAATTGGTGTGTTAGGATTTGTCGTGTGGGCTCACCATATATTTACTGTAGGAATAGACGTTGATACCCGTGCCTACTTTACATCAGCTACTATAATTATTGCAGTACCTACAGGAATTAAAATCTTCAGATGAATAGCAACAATACACGGGTCATCTTCAAAAATATCTATTTCTCTTATATGAGCTACAGGATTCGTATTTTTATTTACTATAGGGGGATTAACAGGAATTATCTTATCTAACTCCTCTATTGATGTTGTTCTTCATGATACTTACTATGTAGTGGCACATTTTCATTATGTATTGTCAATGGGAGCAGTATTCGCAATCATAGCAGGATTCATCCAATGATACCCATTATTTACAGGTTTGACCATAAACCCAAAATGATTAAAAATTCAATTCATATGCATATTTATCGGTGTAAACACTACCTTCTTCCCCCAGCATTTTTTAGGGTTGAGAGGTATGCCACGACGGTACTCAGATTACCCTGACATATATACAACTTGAAATATAATTTCATCTATTGGAAGAATAATTTCACTATTAAGAATTATAATTTTAATTTTCATTTTATGAGAAAGCTTACTAGCTAAGCGAGTTGCCTTAATAACTTATAGAATAAATTCATCTATTGAATGACTTCAATCCACACCCCCTCAAGAACATTCATACACAGAATTGCCCCTTATATCAAAGATATAATTTTTTTAACTTTATATCAGTGTGGCAGATTAGTGCAATGAACTTAAAATTCAAACATAAATAATTTTATTTCTCTGGAAATAGCATTATGAAACATAGTTAGATTTCAAGACCCGGTTACACCAATCATGGAACAATTAGTAATTTTCCATGATCACACAATAATAATCCTAATTATGATTACAGCTGCAGTATTATACCTAATTTCATCTTTATTTACTAATAAATTAATCAATCGGAATATACTAGAAAGTCAAATAATTGAATTAATCTGAACAATTTTACCAGCACTTATATTAATTACAATTGCCCTCCCATCCCTAAAAATTCTATATTTATTAGAAGAAATTAATAAACCTCTAATTTCATTAAAAGCAATTGGACACCAATGATATTGAAGATATGAATTATCTGATTTCAAAAATATCGAATTTGACTCATACTTAAAGAACTCTAAAACACTTAATAACAATGAATATCGCCTCCTAGAAGTTGATAATCGAATTATTCTACCATTTAACACTAAAACACGAGTGTTAGTAACATCTTTAGATGTAATCCACTCATGAACAGTACCTGCACTAGGTATTAAAATTGATGGCACCCCGGGACGTATTAACCAAGGAAGTATTATAATCACACGACCTGGAGTATATTATGGCCAATGCAGCGAAATCTGTGGTGCCAATCATAGATTCATACCAATTATAATCGAGTCAGTAAACGTTAAATCATTTATAATATGAATTAAAAATTTCTGTTCATTAAGTTACTTAAAAGCAAGTATTGGTCTCTTAAACCAAATTATAGTAATATGCGAATACTCTTAATGGGGAGAAAATCTAGTTTAATTTTAAACATTAGTTTGTCAAACTAAAGTTACTCAGGAGTTTTAGGGTGATTTTTAATCCCTCAAATAGCACCTATGTGATGAACTACAATATTATTAATTACTATTATATCACTTATATTAATAACAACAATAAACTACTTTTTATGCAACAAAAAAATCAATTTACATAAAACTAACAACTTTAATAAACTAATGTGAAAATGATACTAAATTTATTTTCAGTATTTGACCCATCTACAGGAATATTATCACTAAACTGATTAAGAATATTCCTATTCATTATTACCCCAACCCCATTCTGAAAGGCCCCCAGCAAACTAAATATAATAATAATAATTACCATAATAAAAATCATAATAGAAGTAGTTATACATATTAAAAGAGTAAAACCCTCCATCTTAATAGTTAGAATATTCTTACTATTACTAATAATTAATATTATAGGACTTATACCATATGTATTTACAGCTTCTGCTCACTTATCTATATCATTAGCAATTGCATTAACAATATGAATATCATTAATGATCTACGGTTGAATTAATTCTACAAATAAAATGTTTACCCACTTAGTTCCTATAGGAACTCCTAATTTATTAATACCATTTATAGTTATAATTGAATCTATTAGAAATGTTATCCGTCCTGGATCATTAGCTGTCCGTTTGACAGCTAACATAATTGCAGGTCATTTATTGATATCTCTGTTAGGAAACAATCTAATCTCAAATTTACCGTTAATAATAATTATAATATGATTATTTATGGGATTAATAGCATTTGAGTTAGCTGTTGCATTTATCCAATCTTATGTTTTTATAACCCTATCCACTCTATACTCAAGAGAAATTTAAATGAAAAATCACCCATTTCACTTAGTAGAAAATAGACCATGACCTATCACAGCATCTATAGGTATTATAACCACAACTTCTGGTACTGTCATGTGATTTCATAGTGATGAAGTATTATTAATAAACCTTGGAATATTAATCGTTATCTTAACTATAATTCAGTGGTGACGTGATGTTATTCGAGAATCAACTTTCCAAGGGCTTCACACTAAAAAAGTTATTTCAAGAATAAAATGAGGTATAATTCTATTTATTACCTCAGAAGTATTATTTTTTACCTCTTTTTTCTGAGCCTTTTTTCATAGTAGTTTGTCACCTACTATTGAAGTAGGTATACTTTGACCACCTTCGGGGGTCAAAGTATTTAATCCTTTAAGAATTCCCCTCCTAAATACGCTAATCCTCCTATCCTCAGGTATTTCTATTACATGGGCTCACAACGCTTTAATTTATAATAATTTTTCGCAAACTAAACAAAGACTTTTAATTACAATTTTTTTAGGATTATATTTCACATTACTTCAAGCAATCGAATACCTTGACGCACCTTTTTCAATGGCTGATTCTATTTATGGGTCTACATTCTTTATGAGAACTGGATTTCACGGAATTCATGTAATTATTGGAACTATTTTTATTATTACTTCAACCACACGAATTATTAAACTTCATTTATCTGTATACCATCACGTTGGATTTGAAGCAGCAGCATGATACTGACATTTTGTAGATGTTGTATGATTATTCCTATATACTTCGGTTTACTGATGAGGGGGTTAAATTCAATTAGTATATAAAGTATATTAAGCTTCCAACTTAAGGGATAAAAACTTAATTGAATAATAAACTTAATAACTATTATAATATTACTAATTACGATATTAATATTAATAATATTATTGATAATGACAACTATTAGAAAAAAGTCTATGGTTGATAGACAAAAATCCTCCCCATTTGAGTGCGGATTCAACCCAGTCTCATATACTCGACTACCATTTTCTATCCACTTTTTTCTAGTTGCAGTGCTTTTTCTAGTATTTGACATTGAAATTATTATAGTATTACCAATAATTATTACTGTAAAAACTACTATTACAAGAACCTGAATTATTACGACATCATTATTTATTTCCATTCTATTATTAGGATTGATGCATGAATGAAACAATGGAATAATCAACTGAACAAGATAAAATTTTTAAAATATACTTTTAGGGTTATATTTAATTATAATATTTGAATTGCAATCAAAAGGTGTCCAAAAGATTAATCTTTAACATAGAAGTAAAATTTTTACAGTTAGCTTCGACCTAAATTATTTAGGATAATATCCTCGTGTTTTGGTTGAAGCCAAAGGGAGGCGCCTCAATGTTAATGAGAGAAATGATTTTTATATGATCCAACTAAAGGGGACATGTATAACACTAGCTGCTAACTGAGTGTTAAAGCGGTTAAACTCCGTTTTCCCTATTATTTTTATATAGTTTCATTAAAACATTTTATTTTCATTAAAAAAATGACTTAAAAGTCTATAAAGTTTACATTCACAAGCATTAAGCTTCCCTATCAACTTCACTGATATGCTCTTTTAAATTAAGCTATATAAACAAACAAGAAAAACTAACCAAACAATTATTAATAGGCAGAACCCCTTTAAAGATCCTAAGAATATAAACTGCATACCATTAGATAACTTTAATAAATAAAAAGAGAGTCCACCACCCCCTCAATATTCACCTCAGCTTATTCTATTCACCAGCTTCAACGTATAGCTATAGCTTATTATAAATAAGCCATAAGAATGACTGTACATAAATCATATAGAACCATTTAAATAATAAAAATAATTAAATATTAAATAAGAGATAAAATTTATATAGTAACCCAAGTAAGTACCTAAAAAAACTATAACAACTCTTATAATCTTTATTAAAAAGGGTAGTATAAGAAATCCTAAATCCAAATTTGTTATTCATATATATATACACCCAAAACTAAGGGAGAATATAGACAATGAGATTAAACTATACTTTATTAAATACAGTGATTTCCCCAAGCTTCCGTTAATTAAACAATTATAATTGTAACCGACTAATAAACTATAATAAACTAAACGAATTCTATATATTGCTGTTAACCCCAACCCTACATAAAAAAGGATTATACAAAATATACCTAATCTATTGAACACACCTAACTCAATAATAAAATCCTTAGAATAAAACCCTCTCAAGAATGGAAATCCACACAATGACATATTAGCAATATTAAAACATCTACATGTTACCGGTAAACTCAAACATACACAACCTATATAACGAATATCCTGCACCCCACCTATCAAATGAATAATTACCCCCGAACATAAAAATAATAAAGACTTAAATATTGCATGAGACAGTAAATGAAATAAAGAGAGATCAACTAAACCCATAAATAAGCATCTTATTATTAAACCTAACTGACTAAGTGTTGAAAGTGCAATAATCTTTTTTAAATCAAATTCGTAATTAGCACAAAAAGAAGATATAATCATAGTTAATATTGAGATAAATAAAAAAAAATAATTCATAAAAATTATATAATTATAAAACCGAATTAATAAATACACCCCAGCAGTAACTAAAGTAGAAGAATGAACTAAAGCGGATACTGGTGTCGGAGCAGCTATGGCTGCTGGTAGTCAACTCGAAAAGGGGATCTGAGCACTCTTTGTAAAAGAAGAGATAATTACTAAATAAAAGATTAAGTCTCTGTAATAATCAAGGTAAAATATAAAATTTCATCTACCATAACCAAAAAGTCAAGCAATAGAAATTAACAGCCCAATATCCCCTAAACGATTAATTAAACAAGTAATTAATCCAGCTAAATAACTCCTTAATGAACTATAATAAATAACTAAACAATAAGATACAAGACCTAACCCATCCCACCCTAACATAATTCTTACAAGTCTGGGACTAACAATTATCAGTAGTATTCTTAAAACAAATATGATAACTAAAAATAAAAACCGAATGGAATTAAAATTATATTTACCCATGTAAACACTTCTATATATTACTACTATGCAAGAAATAAAAAAAACCACAAAACAGAATCCTATAGAAATTCAATCTAAGTAAATCAAATATCTAACTCTAACAGAATTCAAGGAAAAGATTACTCACTCTACTATTACACTGAAATCAAATAATAAAAAATTTATACATAAACTTAAAAAAATCAAGGATATAAAAAATAAAAAAAATGTTCATACTCAATATAAATTAAAGGTTAACAAAATTTAAGGAAATAAACTTCTTAGGAACCACAAACCTATATTTTTCATAAACTACTTAAATTTAAAACAACCCTCTTAAAAAGGTGGGAATAAAAATTAAAGGAACTAAATGAATAATAATACATAAGTATTCTATAACTCTAATTATAGAAAAACTATATAAATTATGATAAACCCCATGAAATCTATAACTATACAAATAATAACTAAAACATGCACATATAAATGAAATAAAAATAAATCAATAACAGGAACACCCCCAAAAAGATATCATACTAATTAAAATCATAAATTCTCTTATAAAATTCAGACTGGGTGGACAACTTATATTAAATACACACAGCAAAAACCAAACTAAAGATAATCTTGGGATATAAACTATTAAACCCCTATTTACATAAAATCTCCGTCTTTTAGTCCGACTATACAGAATATTAGCAACATAAAATAGACCAGAGGAACAAAACCCATGCCCCAATATTAACATATATGAACCTGTTAAACCTCAGATTCTCATAGTTATTATACCCATAATTACCATACCTATATGTGAAATAGAAGAATAAGCAATTATACATTTAACGTCGCCTTGAACTAAACAAATTAATGCAACTAAAAACGAACCAACAACACTAAATGTAAATCAAATATATGAATATTTAATAAATATATATTCATAAATATTTATAACACGAATTAAACCGTAACCACCAATTTTAAGTATAAGGCCAGCAAGAATTATTGACCCAGAAACAGGTGCTTGAACATGAGCCCTAGGTAATCAATAATGTAAAAGATATATAGGAAACTTTACTATAAAAACTAGTATTAGAACAAAGTGAATTAAAATATTTACAGAATTTAGCTTTAAATAATCAAAGAATAAACAACTAACACAATGACTCATATATAAAATTAATACTAACAAAGGCAATGACGCAAACACAGTATAAAAAAATAAGTATATCCCTGAAATTAAACGCTCTGGTTGATAACCTCAACCTAGAATCAAAACTATTAATGGTAATAATACAAATTCAAAAGATACATATATATAAATAAAATTTAAAGAGGAAAAATTAATAAACAAAGAAATAGTTAATAATAAATTAAAAAAACTAAATAATTTTAGTCTATTATTTCTAATTACTATAGATATCAATATTAACCCACCAATAATAAACGATAGACAAATCAAGCAATATGAATATTTATCCACCCCAAGCCCATAGGAAATAAACCCAAAAAATTCTGTACAATTTATTTTATAAATAAATATTAAAAAAATAGTTAAATATGCTAAATGTATTCTAATTATTGAATAATTTAAACAGAGGGGGGTCATTATAAAAACATAAAACAAAACCCTTATCACTTCCCTAAACTTATAGTATAGTCATTACCGTTACATCGAATTAATCTTACCAAAACTCTTAACCCCAAAACACCTTCACAAACAAAAAATACTATTATAATAATAAGAATATATAAACCACAGCTATAAATAAAATAATAAGAATATATTATTAATAAAGATAGAACAATATACTCCAAACTTAATAGACATAAAAAAATATGCTTTCGAACCACTAATAAAGAAAAAACAGACATAATATATATATATATAAATAAAATGAAAATAAGTTTTAATAATTTAAAAAAAATATTAGTCTTGTAAACTAAAACTAGGTAACTCTTTAAAACTTCAACAAGATAGGAACCCCTATACCCCTAATACCCAAAACTAATATTCTAATTGTAAACCACTTGTTGAAATCAAAATTTTATTAATAAAAATCATAATTGTAATTTCATCGTATACTATTTTACTTAAAACACCTATATCTATGGGAATACTCCTACTAATATTAACTACTACATCAGTAATAATTTTAACACAAATTTTAACTTCTAGTTGAATCCCAATAATTATGTTTCTTATATTAATCGGTGGACTATTAATTTTATTTGTCTACATGAGAAGAATTGCCTCAAACGAAAAATTTACTACAAATATCTTATTAATAATTATCCCTTTAATTATCTTAATTATTCCCATTGAAAGAATACTCACTGAAATATTAACAAATGAAAGCATAACAACAATATTGACAGCAGATGCAGTTTCAATGATCAAAATTTATAATAAAAAAACTTTTATGGTTACAATCTTTATGTTTTTATATCTACTCCTATCAATAATCGTAGTAACAAAGATTATTAAGATCTTTAAAGGACCCCTACGGTCTAAGTAAATAATTAAATTATTTAATGAACAAGCCTTTACGAAAAAGAGATAAAATATTATCAATTGTAAACAATGCAATTATTGACTTGCCAGCACCTGTTAATCTTTCTAGTTGATGAAACTTTGGATCTATCTTAGGTCTATGTTTAATTATCCAACTAATTTCAGGTATTCTCCTATCCATACACTATACTGCAAATATTACAGAAGCTTTTATTAGATTAAGTCATATTATACGAGATGTAAACTATGGTTGGCTTTTACGTAATATCCATTCCAACGGCGCTTCTCTATTCTTTATTTGTATATATCTACACATTGGTCGTGGAATATACTATGGTTCATATAATTTGACAAAAACATGAAATATGGGAATTATCATTATATTAACAACTATGGCGACAGCTTTTTTAGGCTATGTACTTCCATGAGGGCAAATGTCATTTTGAGGTGCAACAGTAATTACTAATTTATTATCAGCTTTTCCTTATGTGGGAACAATATTAGTTAATTGAATTTGAGGTGGATTTAGTGTAGATAATGCCACCCTATCTCGGTTTTTTAGATTGCATTTCATAATACCATTTGTTATTGCAATAATGACTATAATTCATTTATTTTTCCTCCATCTAACTGGTTCAAGTAACCCTATTGGTATTAACTCTGAATTAGATAAAATTCCCTTTCATCCTTTCTTTTCAGTAAAAGATTTAATAGGGTTTTCAATTACAATTACTGCCCTACTCATGTTAACTCTCTCAGAACCATACATATTATCTGATCCTGATAATTTTACCCCAGCAAACCCTATAGTTACACCCATTCATATTCAACCCGAATGATACTTTCTATTTGCTTATGCTATTCTGCGGTCTATTCCTAATAAATTAGGGGGTGTGTTAGCATTATTCGCATCTATCCTAATTTTAGCAATTTTACCATTCTCTATAAAGTCAAAATTTAAAGGAATCCAATTTTATACATTAAACCAAATCACTTTTTGAATATTTATTACTACAGTATTCCTTTTAACATGAATTGGAGCTCGTCCAGTTGAACTACCCTATACTAACACAGGATTATCTCTCACTCTTATATACTTTTCTTACTTTGTTTTTGACCCCGCAATTACAAAAATATGAGAAAAATTAATTAAATAAAAGTTATTTAGCTTATGTAATTTTAAAGCCTATATTTTGAAAATATAAGAAAGAGAAATTTAATAACTTTACAAAAAAAAATGATAAAAACACAGGACCCTTAATAATAAAAATAATAAAATATAATTCAAGCTCACAGGTAAATAACACTTTCAAGCCAAATATATAAGTTTATCGTAACGATATCGAGGTAATGTACCACGTACTCATAAAAACAAAAAACACAAGAAAATTAACTTTAAATAAAAATTAAAATCATTTAAGTTACACCCTAAAAAAATAATACAACTTAATAAACAAATAAAAATAATTCTTGAGTATTCTGCAATAAATAAAAGAGCAAAACCCCCCGCCCCATACTCTACATTGAAACCTGATACTAATTCTCTCTCCCCCTCTGAAAAATCGAAGGGGGTTCGATTACTTTCAGCTATACAACAAGAAAGTCAACACATAAACAAAGGTAAAGAAAGCATAACAAATCAGATAGTAAACTGACCACAAAAAAAACTTATAAAATTATATCTATCCACTAATAAAAAATAACATAATAAAACTAGCGAAAGACTTACCTCATATGAAATTGCCTGTGACACTCTTCGAATACAACCTAACATAGAATATACTCTATTCGAGGATCAACCACAAATTATTAAACCATACACACTTAAACTTGTAACACATAAAAAAAATATAACCCCCAAATTAAATTCCAATCTATTAATATATATAGGGAACAACGTCCATATAACAAGAGACTGAAATAAACTAAAAAAAGGACAAACTATATAAATTAAATAGTTAGAATTCATGGGAAAAACTTGTTCTTTTAAGAACAATTTAGCCCCATCTCTAAAAGGTTGAAAAATTCCTAAATAACCTACCCTATTTGGACCTTTTCGCAACTGTATATAACCCAAAACTTTTCGCTCCAACAATGTAAAAAAACCAACAGATACTAAAACAAAAATTAATAAAAATAAATAAATTAAAAAAAAATCAATTAATAAATGTATTTTTTATACTTAATCAAGTTCTAAACTTAATGCACTAATCTGCCAATTTATCAATTTTTTAATATTTCACAAGAAGTGATTTATATTGGTCCTTTCGTACTAAATATAATATTTTTTATCAGATAGAAACCAACCTGGCTTACGCCGGTTTGAACTCAAATCATGTAAGAATTTAAAAGTCGAACAGACTTATCAATAAGAATACTGCTTCTTATAATATTCTTAATTCAACATCGAGGTCGCAAAATATAATATAGATGTGAACTCCCCATTAAAATTACGCTGTTATCCCTAAGGTAACTTAATCTTACTATCCTCTATTTAGGGATCTTAAATTTCATAAATAAATGATACAAAAAACTAAAGTTTATATTTAATTACCACCCCAGCAAAAAATAAATTTATAAAATAAAATAATACTAATTAAATTTAATAATATAAATTTATATAAAGTTCTATAGGGTCTTATCGTCCCAATAACCAAATAAAGCATTTTAACTTTAAATTTAAATTCTAATTTTTAAAGAAATAAAATATATTTCTCATACATCCATTCATACAAGCCCCCAATTAAGAAACTAATTACTATGCTACCTTTGCACAGTCAAAATACTGCAGCCATTTAGTTAAAACCATAGGGCAGAAGATACTTTTTATATAACCAAAAAGAAATGTTTTTGATAAACAGTTGGAAAATAATTTTGTCGAATTCATTATCTTTATAATTCTTCATTATACTAATTAAATCATTATCTGTAAGAACCAAAATTAAACCTAAAAATTAAATATAAAAATATACATAAAAAAATCATATAAAAATTAATTAATTTAATAAAAACTTAATACAAAATTTAAAAGTAAATAAATCAATTAAATAAACGTGTAATAATACAACATTATCAAGATTATCCCTAATAAATTAACACTCTTAAATTTATTAATTAAAACCTTGTTAAAAAAGTGAAAAATTAAATTTTATTACTTAATAACCAGATATATAAAAAACGAATAACATATAATTACTAATAATGTATTATAAAATTTTTTGACACAAATATAATATTACAAAACTTGAACTTTCTTATTCGGGATAATAAATTATAATTAAATTAATTAATTTACCCTGATACAAAAGGTACTAACAAATAATTCTCATTAACTCTATAATTAAAAACCTTCACAGTAATAAACATATATAAAATAATTTCTAATAATACTAATAATAATTAAACTAATTAAAATAATTCGTATAATATTAAATAAAAATATAACCTCAAACTAAACAAAACTGTTTTCCTATTAATGTAACTAAAAAGCTTTAAAAATAAGCTATAATTTGTTTAATCATTTTTCTAACTTCACCTTCCGGTAAAGTTACTTTGTTACGACTTATCCTCGCTTAACTAGGAGTGACGGGCGATATGTACATAAGACATAGCAAAATTCAGTCAAGTTAATTTACTTAACTTACTATTAAATCCTTATTTAAATCAATACTCAGATTAATAATCATAAAACTTAAAACAAAAGTAATCCATATAAACCTAATAAAAACTGCACCTTGACCTAACATTAAACATAAAATGTTAAAGAAGATATACTTTAATAACATTCCCATAATATAGCGGTATACAAATAAACTAATAGGTAAATATTATTGTGGTATATCAATTAATATACAGATTCCTCTAAAAAGATATCTCACCGCCAAATTCTTTGAGCTTATGAGATCTTAACTAATACCATTCTATAAAATTTACAATAAAATTAATAGGGTATCTAATCCTAGTCATTAACAAAAATTTCTCAAATTAATAATATTAGGAGTTATAAAAAATTACAAATTCCACCTAAATAAAAATTATGCATAAACCTACAATTATAAACTATTAAATTTTAAAAAGCAATATATAATTAACTCAAATAAATTGTTTAACCGCGAATGCTGGCACAAATATTAATCTAATTTTATAACATTCAATTACTAATTCAAAACTAAAGATAATTTTAATTTTAACTACTGGAAGATAAAAATTAAATTTATACCCCATATAGTTTAATGAATAATAGCTAATTAAAAAGCTAGAATTAAACTTTTTATAAATTGAATAATAAACTCAGGCCAAATTAATATTATATCCTTAAGACATTAATCTAGATAAAATGATAGTTATCTAATATTTTTAAGTTTGATTATAAATATTGGGGTATAAATAAAAACTTTATATAAAAAGATTTTCTCATTAATCTATATATAATATTATAAATTGAATAATAAACTCAGGCCAAATTAATATTATATCCTTAAGACATTAATCTAGATAAAATGATAGTTATCTAATATTTTTAAGTTTGATTATAAATATTGGGGTATAAATAAAAACTTT